AGTATCCTTCTTATTATTAATCGCCTAGAATTTGAACAGAAACTAAATCCATTTGATAGAAAAACATGCGCAAAGCAAATGGATTATTTATTGAACTTAATCAATAAATTTGCTGTAAAATCAAGTTTGAATTTTAAAAGACCTTTTTTAGTTCCCGAACACGAACAAGTAAGAATTGATTCAGAAGATAGAATCAAAATTTTCAAATTTTTATTTGATGCAGATACAACTCTTCCCAACGAGAAAACAATAAAAAAAAAATCTATTGCACTAAAAGAAATCCAAAAAAAAGTCCCTCGATGGTCATACAAATTAATTAACAATTTGGAACAACAGGAGGGAGAAAGCGAGGAAAGTGTGGTAGTGGATCATGAGATTCGCTCAAGAAAAGCAAAACGTATAGTTATTTTTACTGATAACCAACGGAATACTGATACTTATAGTAATACCCAAGAAACTAATAATACTGATCAAACAGACCAAGTGGCTTTGATACATTATTCACAACAATCGAATTTTCGTCGAGACATAATCAAAGGCTCTGTGCGTGCTCAAAGACGTAAAATAGTTACTTGGAAATTCTTTGAGGCAGATGCGCATTCCCCCCTCTTTTTGGACCGAATAGAAAAATCCCCCATTTTTTCTTTTGATATTTCCGAACGTATAAACCTAATTTTGAGAAATTTTATGTGGACAAGCACAGAACTCAAAATTTCGGATTCTAAAGAGAAAACCACAGAAGAAAGTGAGAAAAAAAAGGAAGAGGATAAAAAAGAGGAAGCCAAAAGAAAGGAGAAAGTACGTATAGAAATAGCGGAAGCCTGGGATAGTATTTTACTTGCTCAAGTACTAAGAGGTTTTTTGTTAGTAACCCAATCGATTCTTAGAAAATATATTATATTGCCTTCATTGATAATAGTTAAAAATATCGCCCGTATGCTATTGTTTCAATTTCCCGAATGGTCCGAGGATTTTAAAGATTGGAATCGAGAAATGTATGTTAAATGCACCTATAATGGCGTTCAATTATCAGAAAAAGAATTTCCAAAAAACTGGTTAACAGACGGTATTCAGATTAAGATCCTATTTCCTTTTCGTCTGAAACCTTGGCACACATCTAACCCACGAGCCCCTTATAATGATCCAATGAAAAAGAAAGATTCAAAAAATGATTTTTGTTTTTTAACAATTTTTGGAATGGAAGCTGAATTCCCTTTTGATTCTCCCAGAAAACAACTTTCATTTTTTGAACCCATTTTTAAAGAACTCAAAAGAAAAATTAGAAAATTGAAAAAGAAATGCTTTCTAATTCTAAGAATTTTAAAAGAAAAAACAAAATTGTTTGTAAATGTTTTAAAAGAAACAAAAAAATGGGTCATTAAAAGGATTCTTTTTTTAAAAGAAATAAAAAAAGAACTCTCACAAATAAATCCAATTCTATTATTTGGATTGAGAAAAAGAAAAGTATATGAATTGAGTAAAACGAAAAAAGATTCTATAACCAGTAATCTGATGATTGATGAATTGTCCATTGAAACTATACCATCATCCATTGAAACTATACCTCGGAATTGGACAAATTATTCATTGACAGAAAAAAAAATGCAGGATCTAACTGATAGAACAAGCACAATCATAAACCAAATAGAAAAAATTACAAATCAAAAAAAGGGCGGATTTCGAATTCCAGATCCAAATATTCGTTCTAACAAAATAAGTGATGATGATAAAGGGTTGGAATCACAAAAAAATATTTGGCAGATATTAAAAAGAAAAAATGCTCGACTAATACGTAAATTACATTATTTTATGAAATTTTTCATTGAAAGGATATACATAGATATCTTTCTGTGGATCATTAATATTCCTAGGATCAATACACAACCATTTCTTGAATCAATAAAAAAAATTATTAATAAATACATTACCAATAATGAAACAAATCAAGAAAAAATGGATAAAACAAATCAAAGTTTAATTCACTTTATTTCGACTATAAAAAAGGCACTTTATAATACTAATATTAGTAATAAGAATTCAAATACTTTTTGTGACTTATCCCACTTTTCACAAGCCTATGTATTTTACAAACTCTCACAAACCCAATTTATTCCTTTTTATTTTTATAAGTTAAAATCTGTCTTTCAATGTAATGGAGCAGCCCCCTTTATTAAGAATGAAATAAAGGATTATTTTATTGGAACACAAGAACTTTTTCATTCTCAATTAAGACATAAGAATCGTCAGAATTCTGGAATAAATCAATGGACAAATTGGTTAAGGAATCATTATCAATATGATATATCTCAGATTAGATGGTCTAGACTAGTACCACAAAAATGGCGAAATCGATTCAATCAACACTGTATGAATCAAAATAAGGATTTATGCAACTCCTCTAAAAAAACAAAATTTATTCACTACGAAAAACAAAATAATTTTGAAACGGCTTCATTACTAAACGAAAAAGAGAATTTTAAAAAACAATATAGATATGATCGGTTAGCATATAAATCTATTAATTCTGAAGATACGAAGTACTCTTCAATTTATGAATCGCCATTACACGTAAAAAATAACCAAGAAGTTTTTTCGAATTCCAACACAAATAAACGAAAATCTTTTTATATGATGGAAGGTATTCCTATTATCCCTATCAATAAGGATCTAGTACAAGATGATATTAGAGATATGGAGAAAAATCTGGATAGAAAATATTTTGATTGGAGAATTCTCGATTTTTGTCTTAGAACGAAAATCGATAGCGAGGCTTGGATCAATATTGATACTGACCCAAACAGTAATAAAAAATCTACTAAGGCTAAGCTTAATAATTATCAAATAATTGATAAAATCAAAAAGAAAAATCTTTTTTATCTCACAATTCATCAAGATCAAGAAATCAACTTATCCAATCAAAAACGTTTTTTTGATTGGATGGGAATGAATGAAGAAATACTAAATCGTCCCATATCAAATCTTGAACGTTGGTTCTTCCCAGAATTTTTGATATTTTATAATTTGTATAAAACAAAACCGTGGGTTATACCAATAAAATTACTTCTTTTAGATTCTAATATAAATGAAAACGCTACTGATATTGAAAACAAAAGCATCGCTGGAAATAAAAAAAAGGATCCTTTTATATCAATATCCTCCAGTGAAAAAAAATCTCTTGAATTAAAAAAACGAAATAAAGGGCAAAAAGAATCCGCCGCGGACCAAGCAAACTTTGAATCTGCTCTTTCAAACCAAGAAAAAGATGTTGAAGAAGATTATACGGGCTCGGACATGAAAAAACATAAAAATAAAAAGCAATACAAGAACAATACAAAAGCGGAGTTTGATTTCTTACTAAAAAGGTATTTTCTTTTTCAATTGCGATGGGATGATATTTTAAATAAAAAAATAATTAATAACATCAAAGTATATTGTCTCCTGCTTAGACTGATAAATCCACGAGAAATAACTATATCCTCTATTCAAAGGGGAGAAATGAGTCTTGATATTCTGATGATTCAGAAAAATTTAACTCTTACAGAATTGATCAAAAGAGGAATTTTGATTATTGAACCAATTCGTCTATCTATAAAAAATGATGGGCAATTTATTATGTCTCAAACCATTGGTATTTCGTTGGTTCATCAAAGTAAACACAAAATTAATCAAAAATACCGAGAAAAAACTCATGTTGATAAGAATTCTGATGAAGTCATTACCAAATATAAAAAGATGACTGGAAATAGGGATAAAAATCATTATGATTTGTTTGTTCCTGAAAATCTTTTATCACCTAGACTTCGGAGAGAATTTCGAATTCTAATTTGTTTCAATTCTAGGAATAGAAATGATATGCATAAAAATTCAGCATTGGGGAATGGGAATAAGGTAAACATTCAGGTTTTGGATAAAAGCAAAGGATATCAAAAGAAACTTATTAAATTAAAGTTATTTCTGTGGCCCAATTATCGATTAGAAGATTTAGCTTGTATGAATCGTTATTGGTTTGATAGCAATAACGGCAGTCGTTTCGGTATGGTAAGGATACATATGTATCCGCGATTGAAAATTCATTACTAGTATATTTTTGCTATCTTTCCCATATCGTAGCGGGTCTATGACGACAAAGAGGTGCACACATTCATTGTCTTACATTCCGTTCTGATACATGATACTAATTCAATGACATATCAATTCGATCTCGAAATGAATCAATAAAATCTTCTGATTTTAGGACTAAGTTTTTATCTTTTTTGAGTACGGAAAACAACCATGCTTTTGTATACCTTTTCAAATCGAATTTTTAAATTTAAATCGGATTGATTTTAATTTGATTTAATAAAATTCGAAATTAGAACAAAATTAAGATTATTGTCTATACCAAACTAAAACAAGTGACATTATTATTACTGATCAATAAAGATATCTATCAATAAAAATATCTTAAAAAAAGAAGGGGGTTTCATTTTATGGTAAAAAATTCATTCATCTCAGTTATTTCACAAGAAGAAAAAGAAGAAAACAGGGGTTCTGTTGAATTTCAAATATTTAGTTTCACCAATAGGATACGAAGACTTACTTCACATTTACAATTACACAAAAAAGACTATTTATCTCAGAGAGGTCTACGTAAAATTCTGGGAAAACGCCAACGACTGCTATCTTATTTGTCAAAGAAAAATAGAATAGGTTATAAAGAATTAATTAATCGGTTGGATATTCGGGAATCAAAAACTCGTTAATTTGAAGAAGCATTTTGAATTATTTGATTTATTAGATCTTGAATTTGAATGAACTTTTTTTCGTTTTCAACAATTCATGAAAGAATGAATTAAGGAAAAACCTATGAATATACCAGCTCCAAGAAAAGACCTCATGGTAGTCAATATGGGTCCCCACCATCCATCAATGCATGGTGTTCTTCGACTTATCATTACTCTAGATGGTGAAGATGTTATTGACTGTGAACCAATATTGGGTTATTTACACCGAGGGATGGAAAAAATTGCGGAAAACCGAACAATTATACAATATTTACCTTATGTAACACGTTGGGATTATTTAGCTACTATGTTCACAGAAGCAATAACGGTAAATGGACCGGAACAGCTGGGAAATATTCAAGTACCTAAAAGAGCCAGCTATATCAGAATAATTATGTTGGAGTTGAGTCGTATAGCTTCTCATCTGTTATGGCTCGGCCCTTTTATGGCGGATATTGGTGCCCAGACTCCCTTTTTCTATATTTTCAGAGAAAGAGAATTAGTATATGATCTATTCGAAGCTGCCACCGGTATGAGAATGATGCATAATTATTTTCGGATCGGGGGGGTAGCGGCTGATCTCCCTCATGGCTGGATAGATAAATGTTTGGATTTCTGCGATTATTTTTTAATAAGGGTTGCTGAATATCAACAACTTATTACACGCAATCCTATTTTTTTAGAACGAGTCGAGGGGGTAGGCATTATTGGTCGAGAGGAAGTAATAAATTGGGGTTTATCGGGACCAATGCTGCGAGCGTCCGGAATACAATGGGATCTTCGTAAAGTTGATCAGTATGAGTGTTATGACGAATTTGATTGGGAAGTACAGTGGCAAAAAGAAGGGGATTCGTTGGCTCGTTATCTAGTCCGAATTGGTGAAATGGTGGAATCCATAAAAATTATTCAACAGGCTCTCGAAGGAATTCCGGGGGGGCCATATGAGAATTTAGAAACCCGATATTTTGATAGAGAAAGGAATCCAGAATGGAATGATTTTGAATATCGCTTTATTAGTAAAAAACCTTCTCCTACATTTGAATTGCCGAAACAAGAACTTTATGTGAGAGTCGAAGCTCCAAAAGGAGAGTTGGGGGTTTTTCTGATAGGGGATCGGAGTGGTTTTCCTTGGAGATGGAAAATTCGACCGCCGGGTTTTATCAATTTGCAAATTCTTCCTCAGTTAGTTAAAAGAATGAAATTGGCTGATATTATGACAATACTAGGTAGTATAGATATCATTATGGGAGAAGTTGATCGTTGAAATGATAATTGATACACCAGAAGTACAAGATATCGATTCTTTTTCTAGATTGGAATTTTTAAAAGGGGTCTATGGAATTATATGGTTACTTATTCCTATTTTGACTCTTGTATTGGGAATCACAATAGGCGTACTGGTAATTGTATGGTTAGAAAGAGAAATATCCGCGGGAATACAACAACGTATTGGACCTGAATACGCCGGTCCTTTGGGAGTTCTTCAAGCTCTAGCAGATGGGACAAAACTTCTTTTCAAAGAAAATCTTTTTCCATCTAGAGGGGATACTCGTTTATTCAGTATCGGTCCATCCATAGCAGTGATATCAATTTTAGTAAGCTATTTAGTAGTTCCGTTTGGTTATCGCCTTGTTTTAGCGGATCTCAATATTGGTGTTTTTTTATGGATTGCTATTTCAAGTATTGCTCCCATTGGACTTCTTATGTCAGGATACGGGTCAAATAATAAATATTCCTTTTTAGGTGGTCTACGAGCTGCTGCTCAATCGATTAGTTATGAAATACCATTAACTTTATGTGTGTTATCAATATCTCTACGTGCGATTCGTTGATATATAGACATAAACTTTTCTCTATTCTTCCTTTCTAGGAAAGCGGTGGAATGAATTGAGTAAAGTTAGATATCTTCATTTTTTTTATTCATTATTCGGATTGAAGAATTAAATCAAATAGTTATATGAGTGAAAGAAAACAGCTTATATTATATATAATATATAAATTAGATAATTTAGAATATATAAATTCGCAGTAAAAATATTGAGTCTCATTTTCCATGTATAAGAAAGAGTTAAGCGGAAATAAACATAAACATAAGAAACCGTTTACCCCAAGATTGGTTAATTAGTCATCCTGACTTGAAGCGGGCTCAAAAGATCCACCGTATTGCGTTTTCACTATCATTTGTATGTATTAAGATACATGTATTATCATAACGGGGGGTTGAACAAAAACGAGTGGATGGTTAGAAACACCAAGATATGTAACGGATTTGTAATGGAAATGGAATTTTTGTAAATTATCCAAAAGGACATTTTTACATAATATACAAACAAAGAATACTAATTGGGGCTTAAAGTTGGTAGAAATTATTAGGCAGTACTCCCCAAGGCACGATTCCAATCCAGAGTATGCTCCTATCCACCGATTAAATACATAACTATTGGGAACGAAAAAATCCTTTATTTTGTAAGCCCCCCTTTTTTCAGAAATAGAAAGAAGAATAGGAATGAAAAAAAAAAAGAGAAAGAAACCCAATTCCAATAAAAAAATATCTTTTTTCTCCTTTTCCATATCCATATTCATATATAGAATATGTATCATAATTCATGAATTAATATGGAATTCTTTTTCATAAGTAAAAACGACGGGCTAGTTATATTTCTACAAGAAGTATTTTATTGAAAAATTAAGTTATTACTCAACAAAGAAGAATTGAAATTATTAAAGAAGGGGTGAG